GCTTGCATATTTACAATAATGTAAATAGAATCAATTTTAGTGAATATTTGGCTACTCGAGGTTTTCCTGTTTCCGGGGGGTTTTCAGGAGTGTTAGTGACCTCAGGAGTGGGGGGGGTAAGGGGGGGTTTACGGCGAAAAGCCTCCGGGGGAGATCTTAGATATGTTGCGAGAATACAATAGCACGTATGTCCTTGATATAATAATATGTATGTGGTCAAGTAATATCTTTTCACCATGAATACTATTTCTATTTTGCAAGATTGATAGTTCAACCTTGATAGTCCTGTTGAGCTTACACTGTGAAATGCCAGGCGAAAGGAAAGAGAAAAAGAGAACCAACTGCGCTGTAGAAAGAACGCCCGGCATGGTGGGTAATCGCGCCATATGGGTTCCACCATTAACTTATGCAAGCGTCAAGGAGTTCGTGGGGAGTGCTTGTGATTATTGACCCTGAAATAGGAACCAAATGCCAGGAATAATTCACTAGGTGAAACCCCCACAATTGTTGTCCCTCACCTTCAATAACAGGATGTGTCGGATACCAACTGATGGTCGGTTCTTATTGGGTAATATTGTACTTAGACTTAATAGGATGATGAATACTTGGTATATGTGTTAGAGTTTGTATTCTTGTCTGACAGGCTTTGATTATTTTCCTACGTTTTAATTTACTGACAATGTTACTTGATTGGTTACAAGCAGTTAATGGGTATTATACATAATATGTTTATGCTTGAATGGTTAATATCTATTAATGGTCGTTGTACAGTTGTGTTTAAATGCATGCATGATATGCATTCAATACTGTATATGTGGGGTCAATGTCTGTATGTATTACGTACAAAGAATAGTTTAGTTAAGAATGCTAGCTTTGGGGGCTAGTGGTAGGGGTTTGAATCCCCTTTCTTTGAGTGAGTCATAGTTAGCAAAAGAGGGGATTCTAACCCCTGCGTTCCGATTTACAAGATCGGTGCTCTGAAGCTGAGCTACTAATGCAAGATCATTCCAGGGCTTTGTTCTCGAGTCAGCCCGTAAGTGGGATGATGATTAGGAACAAGGAGAAATATAGTAAAGAAGCAGCCTGGCCGATAATGATGAATGGATGTTCAACTGGCATGCCTCCAATTCAGGTAAGGATGATTACGTTTGCGATAAGTGTTCAGAATAGAAGTTGGGTGAGGGGGCGGAATGTTAGGCTTCGTTGTTTAGACGTATGAAGCACGGGTACTACTATAAGAACTAGGATGGAGGCTAGTAGTGCAAGAACGCCTCCTAGTTTGTTAGGGATTGAACGGAGGATGGCATATGCGAATAGGAAATATCACTCGGGCTTGATATGGGGTGGGGTAACGAGGGGATTGGCGGGGATAAAGTTGTCGGGGTCTCCGAGGAGGTTGGGGGAAAATAGTGCCAGGGAGGTGAGGAAAATAAGTAGTAAAACGAATCCTAGAAGGTCCTTATAAGAGAAGTAGGGGTGGAATGTGATTTTATCTATATCTGAGTTCAGCCCGAGGGGGTTATTGGAACCTGTCTGATGAAGGAATAGTAGATGGATTATGGTTGCGGCGGCAATAATGAAAGGGAGGAGGAAATGGAATGTGAAGAAGCGAGTGAGAGTGGCATTATCTACTGAGAACCCTCCTCAGATTCATTGTACAAGAGTGTTTCCAATATAAGGAACAGCAGAAAGGAGGTTCGTAATTACTGTAGCACCTCAAAATGATATTTGGCCTCAAGGGAGGACGTAACCCACGAAGGCAGTTATTATAACTAAAAGGAGGAGGACAACACCAATATTTCATGTTTCTTTGTAGAGATAGGAGCCATAGTAAAGGCCACGGCCAATATGCATGTAAATGCAAATGAAAAACATGGATGCACCGTTGGCGTGGAGGTTTCGAATTAGTCAGCCGTAATTTACGTCTCGGCAGATGTGGGTCACGGACGAGAAGGCGGTGGCGATGTCCGATGTATAATGTATCGCAAGAAACAGGCCCGTGACGATTTGGATAATTAAGCAAAGTCCGAGGAGAGAGCCAAAGTTTCATCAGACAGAAATATTGGAAGGGGCGGGGAGATCGACTAGCGCGTTATTAGCAATTTTTAGGAGTGGGTGGGTTTTACGTAGGTTTGCCATTAGAGTTCTTGTAGTTGAATAACAACGGTGGTTTTTCAAGCCACAGGTCCTGGTTAAATTCCTGGCAGGAACTATGTCATATGTCATTGTTTTGTCTTTGATTGGTTTAGTCGTGGGATTAATAGCGGTTGCTTCTAACCCCTCACCCTTCTTTGGTGCGTTAGGGTTGGTAGTAGTGGCAGGGTTCGGGTGCCTAGTCTTAGTTGGACATGGGGGTAGTTTCCTACCCTTAGTTCTGTTTTTAGTGTATCTAGGGGGCATGCTTGTTGTGTTTGCATATTCGGCGGCCCTGGCTGCAGATCCTCACCCCGAGGGGTGGGATAATCGAGAGGTTGCACTGCACCTGGTATTATATTCATCGGTGGTGCTTCCATTTTGCATCTTTTTTTGTCTTTACGGAGGTTGGTATGAGTTTTCTGAAATTTCGGCGGACGAGTCCGCCGAATTTACCATATCTCGAGCTGATGTTGGAAGCGTTGCGTTAATATATTCGCTAGGAGGAGAGATGCTGATTATTAGTGCGTGAGTTCTTCTCCTTACATTGTTTGTGGTTCTAGAGTTAACCCGGGGTTTAAGCCGGGGTGCGCTTCGTGCGATTTAAGTGGTCAGAACCAGGGCAGCGAAGACAATGGTTAAGAGGAATAGGCTAATATAGGCTTTAATTGTGCCTCGTTGGGCGTTACTTGTGATTTTAGCTAAAGTAGCATTGACTGAGGTTAGGGCTTTAGGACCTGTTTTTTCAAGCCAAATTTGGTCTATTAGTTGATTGGCAATTGTTTGGCCTAGAATTAGGTTTAATTTCGGCGCCAGGCGATGTATTACTGTTGGAAAGAATCCTAGTATATTGGAGAAATTATGGGCTTTAAGTTGTGGTGTAATTTTGAGTTGCTTGTTTGCCAAAGATGCTAGTTCTAGGGCTAGGTATAGCCCAAAAATAGTTACTAGTAGGGCGGCAAGCTTCAATAGAAGTGGTATTGTTATTACGGGGGTTTTTATTGGAACAATGTTAGAGGTAATTAGCAGGCCGGCAATAATGCTTCCTCATGCTAGTCGTTTAATAGGGTTAATAACCTTTGGATTATTTTCGTTAATAGGGGAAAGAGGGTTGAAGCGGGGGTGGCCTGCGGATACAAAGAGAATGATGCGAAGGCTATAGATGGCTGTGAAGGAAGTAGCAATGAGTGTCAGGGTGAGGGCTCAGGCGTTTAGGGAAGAGGTGTTTAGTGCTTCAATAATAGCATCTTTAGAAAAGAAGCCTGCCAGGAAAGGGGTACCTGTCAAGGCTAGGCTGCCAATTGTAAGACAGGAGGAGGTGAAGGGTGTAAGGTGGTGTATTCCTCCCATTTTTCGGATGTCTTGCTCATCGTTAAGGCTATGAATAATAGAGCCTGAGCAGATAAATAGTATTGCTTTGAAGAAAGCATGGGTGCAGATATGTAGGAAGGCAAGTTGGGGCTGATTTAGCCCGATTGTGACTATTATTAGGCCTAGTTGACTAGATGTTGAGAAGGCAACAATTTTTTTAATGTCGTTTTGGGTTAGAGCGCAGGTAGCGGTAAATAGTGTTGTGAGAGCCCCTAAGCACAGACAAGTGGTTAGGGCAACTTGGTTACCCTCTAAAAGAGGGCTTATTCGGATTAATAAAAAAATCCCTGCAACTACCATAGTGCTGGAGTGCAGTAGGGCAGAGACTGGTGTGGGCCCTTCTATTGCGGAGGGGAGTCAGGGGTGAAGGCCAAATTGGGCCGATTTTCCGGTGGCAGCAAGGACCAGACCAAGGAGAGGAAGAGTAAGGTCCGAGCTCTTGGCAGTGATAAATATTTGTTGTATTTCTCATGAATTTAGATTTACTGCTATTCATGCTATGCTGAGGATTAGTCCAATATCTCCGATTCGGTTATAAAATACTGCTTGAAGGGCAGCAGTGTTTGCATCTGCCCGACCGTACCATCAGCCGATGAGTAGGAATGATATGATTCCTACGCCTTCTCAGCCAATAAATAGTTGGAAGAGGTTGTTCGCTGTAACTAGAATAATTATAGCAATGAGGAAGGTAAGAAGGTATTTGAAGAAACGGTCTTTAGAGGGGTCCGCATGCATGTATCAGGATGCAAATTCAAGAATTGATCAAGTTACGTAAAGGGCAACGGGGATAAAGATGATGGCGTAGTGGTCAAACTTAAGGCTGATGTTAATGTCAAAGGTGGAGGTATTTACTCAGTTTCAGTTGGTAATAATAACTTCTGCGCCTTCATTTAGAAATAGGCAAAGGGGGAGAAGGCTTACGAAAAAGGCTAATTTTACTGCTGTCTTAACTTGGAGGAGCGATCATTCTTTTTGAAGAGGGCGAGGGGTTAGTGAGGTTAGGAGAGGAAATGCTAAAATAATAAAAATAGTGAGCAAGCTAGTTGCTATTATTAGAGGTGTGGATAGCCCGGGTGTTATAAAGATGATTTTAAGTAGGTCGGTCAGCGTTAGAACGGGCACGGCAAACATTGCTACTACTTGGATTTGCACCAAGAGTTTTTGGTGCCTAAGACCAACGGATGAGCTATTATCCTTTAGGAGCAGTTACGAGAGAGCCCGAGAGTTTAACTCGGGCAACTAAAGATTAGCAATCTTTGCCGCTTCGCGCCTCCCTCGGTAGATGAGGGGAGTTTAACCCCTGTCTTTAGAATCACAATCTAATGTCTTAACATTAAACTACATCTACAGGCGACTATTCCTCAGATTAGTTCGGGTTTGAGAATTAGGAGTATTAGGGGAAGGAGGTGAAGAGTTATCAGGAGGTGTTCTCGGGTGTGTGTGGGCTCTAGGGCAAGAATATGTATAGGAAGGGGTCCCCGCTGGGTGGTGAGGAACATTTGAAGAGAGTAGCCTGCGGTAATCAGGGTTCCTGCCCCTGTTAAAATAATGGTTCAGGGCGATCAATTGAATAATGAAGTAATAATTATGAGTTCTCCTATAAGATTGGGAAGTGGGGGTAGGGCAAGGTTGGCAAGGCTAGCAATAAATCATCAAGTTGCTATTAGGGGAAGAGCTATTTGTAGACCCCGTGCTAGGAGCATTGTCCGACTGTGTGTTCGTTCGTAGTTGGTGTTTGCCAGGCAGAATAGGGCGGAGGAGGTTAGGCCATGTGCAATCATAAGGATTAGAGCTCCGGTGAGGCTTCAAGGGGTTTGGATGAGAATTGCACTTGCCACCAGTCCTATATGGCTTACTGATGAGTATGCAATGAGAGACTTCAGGTCTGTTTGGCGTAAGCAGATGGATGCTGTTATTACTAGGCCTCATAGTGCAAGGATAATAAAGGGGTAACTTAGCTCTTTGGTCAGTGGCTCTAGTACAGGCAGTAGTCGAATTATACCATAGCCTCCAAGTTTCAGGAGAACTGCGGCAAGAACTATGGAACCTGCAATAGGGGCCTCTACGTGTGCCTTAGGAAGCCAGAGGTGGGCGCCGTAGAGCGGTAGTTTTACCAGAAAAGCGAGTAAGCAGGCTGCTCATCATAACTTATGTGCATAGGTATCAAGGGGGGCAGGGTCGGCGTATTGAATAATTAGAAGTGATAGTGTTCCGGTGCTGTTTTGCAGTAATAGTAAGGCGACGAGAAGAGGAAGGGAGCCTGCAAGGGTATAAAATAGGAAGTATGTACCTGCGTTAAGTCGTTCTGTTTGATTGCCTCATCGTGTGATAAGCACAAGAGTGGGGATTAGGGTGGCTTCAAATATAACATAAAATATGAGGATCTCGGTAGCCCCAAAAGCTATAATAAGAAGAATTTGAAGTGATGTTAAGAGCGTAATATGCATTCGTTGGCGGTTTAAAGGCTCGGGGCTTGTATGGTTTTGACTGGCAAGAATTATAAGGGGAAGAAGTCAGCAAGTGAGTACTAGGAGAGGGGTAGAGAGGGGGTCAGTTGCTATGTAAGGGTTGAGACAGGATCATCCTACTTCTGAGAAGTTTTTGAGTCAGGAGATGCTTGCAGTAGCAATAAGTAGGCTCTGTATGAGGGCTGTGAATCATAATCATTTGGCTGGGGTCAGTCAAATTGTGGGAATAAGCATTAAAGTTGGGATAAGAACTTTTAGCATCGGAGAAGGTTTAGGCTTTGTAGACGATCGGAGCCGTGGGTTCGAGAAGTGGCTACTAGGAGAGCAAGGCCTGCGCTTGCTTCACAAGCTGAGAATGCTAGGAGGAGCATTGGGGCAGTGGTGAAGCTGGTAGCGCCTAGATGAAAAGCCCATAATGACAGAGCAACAAACAAGGAGAGCATTATTCCTTCTAGACATAACAGAGCAGAAAGGAGGTGGGTTCGATGGAGTGCTAGGCCCGCCAGACCTAATATAAAGGCTGAAGAAAAGGCGAATCGAACAGGGGTCATCAGGTTAATTGCGGAATTAAACCACAAGTTTTTGAGCCGAAATCAAATGTTTTTATTAAACTAATTACCTATTCGGCTCACTCTAGGCCTCCTTGAAGTCACTCATAAATTAGGCCGAGGGTGAGAAGTGTGAGGACAGCTGAGGCCCAGAAGAAAGTTTGAAGGGGTGATGATAACTGGTCGCCTCAGGGGAGAGGGAGTAAAAGGGCAATTTCTAGGTCGAATAGAAGAAAAAGGATTGCGATGAGAAAAAATCGAATAGAGAAAGGCAATCGGGCTGTACCTAAGGGGTCGAAGCCGCATTCGTAGGGGGAAAGCTTTTCTTGGTCGGGATTTATTAGGGGGAGTCAGAACGATACAATGGTTAGAAGGAGTGATAGGGAGGCGGCAATTACAATGATTGTTGTGAGCAGATTCATTATCTTTCCTTGGATTTTAACCAAGATCGAGTGATTGGAAGTCACGCATATTTGTTTTTTACTAGAAAGATTATGAGCCTCATCAGTAGATGGAGATATAGAGGAACAGTCAAACAACATCCACGAAGTGTCAGTATCAAGCGGCTGCTTCGAATCCGAAGTGGTGTTGTGATGTGAAATGGTGTTTAATCTGGCGTAGCAGGCAGACTGCTAGGAATGTAGAGCCAATAATGACATGGAGGCCGTGGAAACCAGTTGCTACGAAGAACGTAGAACCATATACTCCGTCTGCGATTGTGAAAGGTGCTTCATAGTACTCTATTGCTTGTAGGAAGGTAAAATAGAAGCCGAGAATGATTGTTAGGAGTAGGGATTGAATGGCTTGTTTTCGTTCGCCTTCTATAATACTATGGTGGGCTCAGGTGACAGTCACCCCAGAGGCAAGCAGGACGGCTGTATTTAGCAGTGGGACTTCAAATGGGTCTAGAGTGGTAATTCCGGTAGGGGGTCAGCAACCTCCAAGTTCTGGAGTGGGGGCGAGGCTTGCATGATAGAATGCTCAAAAGAATCCTAGGAAGAAGAAAACTTCTGAGGTAATAAAGAGGATTATTCCATATCGTAACCCTTTTTGGACTGGGGGTGTGTGGTGTCCTTGGTATGTAGCTTCTCGGACAACATCTCGCCATCACTGGTATATGGTTAAGAGAAGGATTACTGTTCCGAGAGTAATTAGAGTTGTAGAGTGAAAATGAAATCAAACTGCAAGACCAGAAGTTATTAATAGGGCAGCAACTGCACCTGTCAAAGGCCAGGGGCTAGGGTCGACTATATGATATGCGTGTGCTTGATGGGCCATTATACGTTTTCTTGTAGGTACAAGCTTAGGAGGAGGACAAATACATAGGCTTGAATTAATGCTACCGCCACTTCTAAAAGGGTTAGAAGGTATAGTAACACTATTGTAAGTAATGCCACGGAGGGAAGTATAGGGAGTAGAACAAATGTGGCTGTGGAGATTAGTTGAATTAACAGGTGGCCAGCAGTAAGGTTAGCGGTTAGCCGCACTCCCAGAGCTAGTGGCCGAATAAATAGGCTAGCTGTCTCGATAATAATTAGGACCGGGATTAGTAGTCCAGGGGTTGCTTCTGGTAGTAGGTGCCCAATGGAGATGGTCGGTTGATTCCGTAATCCAATAAGGACAGTTGCTAGTCAGAGAGGGACAGCAAGGCCCATGTTTAGAGCAAGTTGTGTCGTAGGGGTAAAGGTGTAAGGAAGGAGCCCAAGTGTGTTTAAAATAATTAGAAACATTATAAGTGAGGCGAGGATTAGGGCTCATTTATGGCCTGAGGGGCCGATAGGTGTAAAAAGTTGTTGTGTAAAACGGCCAATAAACCAGTTTTGCAGGACTAAAAGTCGACTGTTTATTCAGCGGGGGCCGGGGGTTGGGAGGAGGATTCAGGGCAGTGAGAGGGCCAACGTTAAAAGAGAGACGCCCAGATATGTAGGGCTTAGAAATTGATCAAAGAAACTTAATATCATGGTCAGACTCAGGCTTTTGTCTCAGGTTTTTTTGTCCCTAAGGGATTTAGCTCGTTTGGGTAAACTTGGGCCATAATCTTAGGCGGGATTACCGTCAGGAAGATAAATCAGGAAAGGACAAGAATTTTAAATCAAGGAGCGGGGTCGAGCTGAGGCATGAGTCACTACGGGTGGGTGGGAGCCACCATTTTTTAGCTTAAAAGGCTAACGCTTTTCCCAATTTAGCTTCATTAGTGATGCGTCTTCTAGTAGTGTAGAGGATCAGTTTTCAAAGTGTTTTAACGGGACGACTTCAACTACAATGGGTATAAAGCTGTGGTTTGCCCCGCAGATTTCTGAGCATTGTCCATAGTACACTCCAGGTCGAGATGTAATAAAAGCTGTTTGATTTAAGCGCCCAGGGACTGCGTCTATTTTTACGCCTAGCGCAGGGACTGTTCAAGAGTGAAGTACGTCTTCGGCGGAAACCAAGACACGTACAGGGGACTCAGCAGGTACTACTATTCGATGGTCTACCTCTAGTAGGCGGAATTGTCCTGGAGTAAGATCTTGTGTGGGAATTATGTATGAGTCGAAGCTAAGTTCCTCATAGTCAGTATATTCATAGCTTCAGTATCACTGGTGTCCCATGGCTTTAATTGTAAGATGGGGGTTATTGATTTCGTCTATAAGATAGAGGATGCGTAAGGAGGGGAGTGCAATTATTACTAAAATAACCGCAGGAAGAATTGTTCAGATAATTTCAATTTCTTGGGAGTCCAAGATATGCTTATTGGTAATCTTAGTGGAGACTATGGCTACAATAATGTAAAGCACTAGCGTGCTGATTATAAAAACAATTATAAGTGCGTGATCGTGGAAATGAAGTAGCTCTTCTATTACAGGTGAAGCTGCGTCTTGGAAACCTAATTGAGAGGGATGGGCCATTAGTTTAATAAGACACGCAGGACTCTAACCTACAATGGTGCCTTGACAAGGCAAGGTAATTTATTTTACTAGTGTCTTATAAAGAAAGTGGCAGAGCGGCTATGCGGCTGGCTTGAAACCAGTTTATGGGGGTTCAATTCCTTCCTTTCTCGGAAATTTTAGTTGATTTGAACGAACGCAGGTTCTTCAAATGTGTGGTAAGGAGGAGGGCAGCCGTGGAGTCACTCTAGGTTTGTTGTGGTTAACTCGACCGACAGGACCTCTCGTTTAGCAGCGAATGCTTCTCAAATAATAAATAAGAACATAATTACAGCCACCAGGGAAATGAGAGAGCCAATAGAGGAAACTGCATTTCAGAGAGTGTAGGCATCAGGGTAGTCTGAGTACCGCCGTGGCATTCCGGCTAGTCCAAGGAAATGTTGGGGGAAGAAAGTCAGGTTTACCCCTACGAATATAATTCCAAAGTGGATTTTTGTTCAAGTGCTGTGGAGGGTATAGCCTGAGAAAAGAGGGAATCAGTGGACGAAAGCGGCGAGAATGGCGAAGACGGCTCCTATAGAAAGAACGTAGTGGAAGTGAGCTACGACGTAGTACGTGTCGTGGAGGACGATATCGAGAGATGAATTGGCCAGGACAATTCCTGTTAGGCCTCCTACTGTAAACAGGAAAATGAAGCCAAGAGCTCATAGAAGGGGAGTTTCCCATTTGATTGAGCCTCCATGGAGAGTTGCTAGTCAGCTGAAAACTTTTACACCGGTAGGGATTGCGATAATTATAGTTGCGGATGTGAAGTAGGCTCGGGTGTCCACGTCCATTCCAACCGTGAATATGTGGTGAGCTCACACAATGAAGCCTAGTAGGCCAATTGCTATTATAGCTCATACCATGCCTATATAGCCGAAAGGTTCTTTTTTGCCAGCGTAGTAGGCAACGATATGAGAGATCATCCCGAAGCCAGGGAGGATTAGGATATAAACTTCTGGGTGTCCGAAGAATCAGAACAGGTGTTGGTAAAGAATAGGGTCTCCTCCTCCTGCCGGGTCAAAGAAAGTTGTATTTAAGTTTCGGTCTGTAAGTAGCATTGTAATTCCGGCGGCAAGAACAGGGAGGGATAGGAGGAGCAAGACGGCGGTGATTAGGACAGATCACACGAAAAGTGGAGTCTGATATTGGGTTATAGCTGGGGGTTTTATGTTAATAATGGTAGTAATGAAATTGATGGCTCCAAGAATTGAAGAAATTCCTGCTAGGTGTAGAGAGAAGATTGTTAAGTCAACAGAGGCCCCTGCGTGGGCAAGGTTGCCAGCGAGCGGTGGGTAGACAGTTCATCCAGTACCAGCCCCGGCTTCTACGCCAGATGAGGCAAGGAGGAGGAAGAAGGAAGGGGGGAGTAGTCAGAAGCTTATATTATTTATTCGGGGGAAGGCCATATCTGGGGCCCCAATTATTAGAGGGATCAGTCAGTTGCCGAATCCTCCAATTATGATAGGTATTACTATAAAGAAAATTATTACAAACGCGTGAGCTGTCACGATAACATTGTAAATCTGGTCGTCTCCTAGAAGAGAGCCTGGTTGGTTAAGTTCTGCTCGGATAAGTAGGCTTAAAGCTGTACCTACTATCCCTGCTCAAGCACCGAATACTAAATAAAGGGTGCCGATGTCTTTATGATTGGTAGAGAAGAATCAACGGGTGATTGCCACAGGTAGGATGGCTGAGTTTTAAGCGGTGGATTGTAGTCCCATAGACAGAGGTTCAAGTCCTCTTCTTACCAAGCCCTGGGGTGTGAGCACGTTAGATTGCAAGTCTAAAGAAGCAGAATAATACTCTGCCGGGGCTTTCCCCCGCCTATTTCTAGCCCGGAGTTAGGCGGGGGAAAGTTGGACGGATGCTCGCTGGCTTGGGCGTTTAGCTGTTAACTAAAAGTTTGTAGGATCGAGGCCTGCCTGTCCAGTAAGGCCTTAGCTTAATTAAAGCGTTTGCGTTGCATGCAGTAGATGTGGGATAGTACCCCGCAGGTCTTACAGAGGCTGAGAGATTTTCACTCTCGCTGAGGGCTTTGAAGGCCCTTGGTCTTATATACTTAACCTAAGTCTCTTAAGGGGTTAAGAGGGCCATCATGGCAGGGGTAAGGGGAAGGAGGGCAATGGTAGCGGTAGCGGAAATGGCAAGGGGTAAAGTAAGCTGTTGAGAGGGGAGTCGTCAGGGGGTGGTTCCTGTAAGGTTATTAGGGGCGGCAGTTAGGGCTATTGCGTAAGATAGGCGAAGGTAGAAGTAGAGGCTAAGGAGGGCGGCTAGTGCGGCCAGTGTGGCTACAGGGGCCAGGTCTTGCTTTGATAACTCTTGGAGAATTAGTCATTTTGGCATGAAGCCTGTTAATGGGGGGAGTCCCCCTAATGATAATAGAATTAAGGGTGTAAGGGATGAAATTATAGGGGCCTTAGCTCAAGAGGTTGCGAGCGTGTTAATATTGGTTGACTTGTTTAGTTTAAATACTAGGAATGTTGCGGAGGATATGACGAAGTATGTAAGGAGGGTTAGTAGGGCAAGTGGTGGTGAGAATCGCATTACTAGCATTATTCAGCCAAGGTGCGCAATGGAGGAGTAGGCGAGGATTTTTCGGAGTTGGGTTTGGTTTAGTCCTCCTCAGCCTCCAACTAGGGTAGAAGTTAGTCCTAGAAGTATTAGGGCATCTGAATTAATAGGTTGGATTTGAAGCAGCAGGATGAATGGTGCAAGTTTTTGTCATGTGGATAGGATAAGGCCTGTGGTGAGGTCGAGTCCTTGAAGGACTTCTGGCAGTCATGCGTGGAGAGGGGCAAGACCGATCTTTAGGGCGAGAGCAATGATGACTAGGGCGGTAATGAGAGGGTGGTACAATTGCTGTATATCTCATTGACCTGTTAGTCAGGCGTTGGTAGTGCCTGCAAATAATAGTGTGGCGGCTGCTGTGGCCTGAGTAAGAAAATATTTAGTGGTGGCTTCAACCGCTCGTGGGTGGTGGTATTGTGCTATAAGAGGAATAATGGCAAGGGTATTTATCTCAAGTCCTATTCAGGCTAAGAGTCAGTGTGAGCTTGCAAAGGTAATTGTTGTTCCTAAGCCTAGACTAAATAGAAGGATGGCTAAGATGTAGGGGCTCATTAGTAAGGGAAGGACTCTAACCAACATATTTGGGGTATGGGCCCAAGAGCTTTATTAGCTGACTTTACTAGGAAGTGGTGTAGTGGAAGCACTGAGAGTTTTGATCTCTCTGGGTAGGGTTCAAATCCCTTCTTTCTAAGGAGTCGGAAGGATTTTAACCTTCATGATTCACTCTATCAAAGTGATCCTTTACTTCAGGCACGGCTCCGGGGTTATCATTGTGGAGGAAGACCTGCAAATGCAATGGAAAGGGCAAGGTGTCAGATTACCAGGGCTAGTGTTAGGGGTAGGAAGCTCTTTCAGATTAAGTGCATTAGTTGGTCATAGCGAAATCGGGGGTAGGAGGCCCGGATTCAAAGGAATGCGAGTGATAGAAGGGCTGCTTTAACCATTATATTAATTGAGGTTAGTTCTGGAAATGCTGGGGTGTGGGAGGCCCCAAGGAATAGGACGACAGATAGGGTGTTTATAAGAAGGATATTGGCATATTCTGCAAGGAAAAATAAGGCGAAAGGGCCTCCTGCATATTCTACATTAAACCCTGAGACAAGTTCCGATTCCCCCTCAGTGAGGTCGAAGGGGGCACGGTTTGTTTCTGCTAGAGTTGAGATGTATCATATTGCAGCGAGGGGTCAAGCGGGCAGCAGTAGTCAAGTAGCTTCTTGAGCGGTATTGAAGGTTTGCAGGGTAAATCCGCCAGCGAAGATAATAACGTTTAGTAGAATTAACCCCAGGCTTACCTCATAGGAGATGGTTTGGGCGACTGCTCGTAGGGCTCCGATAAGGGCATATTTTGAATTAGATGCTCAGCCTGAGCCTAGAATTGAATACACTGCGAGGCTAGATATGGCCAAGAGGAAGAGGATGCCCAGGTTCAGGTCAATAACTGGGTAGGGAAGGGGTATAGGTGCTCATATAATAAGGGCTAGGGTGAGGGCTAGCATGGGGGCTAGAAGAAAGAGGATGGGGGATGAGGTCGAAGGTCGAATAGGCTCTTTAATAAATAGTTTAAGTCCGTCTGCAATAGGTTGAAGAGTCCCATAAGGGCCTACAACGTTTGGGCCTTTGCGCAATTGTATATAGCCTAGGACTTTTCGTTCGACCAAGGTTAGGAAGGCGACGGCTAGGAGGACAGGGACGATGTAGATAAGAGGATTAATAACATGGGTAATGAGCAGAGAGGGCATAGTTAAGGAAAGGATTTGAACCTTTGTAAGGAGGGCTTAGGACTCCTGCATGGCCGGGCTCTGCCACCTTAACACGGCATTTTCTTAGCCATAGCTGGAGTATGCCCTATTGTCTTTTTTAGTTATTTTCAGCAGGTTAGGGGGAGGCGTACTTGGAGCATGGGCCTCTTCTCTTCGGTCCTTTCGTACTAGGAAAGATCATATCATAGATAGAAACTGACCTGGATTACTCCGGTCTGAACTCAGATCACGTAGGACTTTAATCGTTGAACAAACGAACCCTTAATAGCTGCTGCACCATTAGGATGTCCTGATCCAACATCGAGGTCGTAAACCCCCTTGTCGATATGGGCTCTAGAAGGGGATTGCGCTGTTATCCCTAGGGTAACTCGGTCCGTCGATCGGCGTTGCCGGATCTTTATAGGTCAGATGTTCTGTTTATTAGAGCGGGAGCTCTTGGCTTGGAGGGTGGTTCCCTCGTTTCCACGCGGGGGTTTTTTGTTTCGCCGCGGTCGCCCCAACCAAAGATATTCGGACAGTACTCAATTAGTTTAGCCTTTTTTGTAAGGGTGCTTGACATGATCTGTCTTATTATCTAAAGCTCCATAGGGTCTTCTCGTCTTATGTTAGTATTCCCGCTTCTGCACGGGAAGATCAATTTCATTGACTGGAAAAAGGAGACAGTTGAGCCCTCGTTATGCCATTCATACAGGTCTTCATTTAAAAGACAAATGATTACGCTACCTTCGCACGGTTAGGATACCGCGGCCGTTAAACGCATAGTCACAGGGCAGGCGGGACCTCTTATTCGTTAATTTTGCAAGAGGCGGTGTTTTTGGTAAACAGGCGAGGCTCGGGTTTGCCGAGTTCCTTCTTTTTCTTTTAGTCTTTCCCAGGGAACACTCCAGTGTAGGGTCAACGGCGTTTGATTGAATGTTTTTCCAGAGTATCCAGACTAGTAATTCATTTCCCTCTTTGTTTGGGGCCGTTAAGATTCGGTGGTAGGTCCGTTCCGATTTACACTTGTGACGGGAGAGAATTGGATGTTCTCTTATTACTCATATTAGCATAATCTCTTCCATGACTGCATGGAACGGCCTGGTAGGGTTAGGGGATTAAGATTAAATTATCGAGATATAAGGCGAGGGGAATGTTTGATCTTTAACGCTTTCTATTGAGGTGGCTGCTTTCAAGCCCACTAAAACACTTTGCCTTGTTTAAATTATGATCTTTATCCTCCTGGGAAAGTTGTGTCTTGTATCAAAGGGGCTGTACCCCCTTTGATTAACTCTTCCGGCTTCTTTAGATGTCGTGCAGGTACTAAAAGTACAATGAGTGGAGAATCCGGGAGGCTGAACTCCTATCCAGTTCTCAGGCAACCAGCTATTACTAAGTTCGATAGGTCTGTCACCGCTACTCGAAGCTCTTCCCACTCTTTTGCAACAGAGACGGGTTCACCCTAATTATAGGTTGTCTTGGAGTAGCTCACTTAGTTTCGGGGGGTCGAACTAAAGTGCTCTTTGCTCGATTATTACTGGCCAAATCATGATGCAAAAGGTACGAGTTAAAATCTCTGCTTTTTCAGGCTTCACTGAGTTGTTTCATTTCTTTTTCAGCATTCCCTTGCGGTACTTTCTCTGTTGTTCCGAGTCCTTTTTCTATCACCTATACTGGAGGGGAAAAATGTTTTGTTTAATGCAAGTTGCGTGTATTGGGGGTTATTTATGTGGATAGTTGCTTTTGATTAGGGGGACTAGCTAGTAAGCTTCAGGGCAATCCGATTTGCACGGATGATGTCTCGGTGTAAGGGAGGCGCTTTCCTATCTTAGCTATGCTCTGATTTTTCTCCAAGCGCACCTTCCGGTACGCTTACCATGTTACGACTTGTCTCCCCTTGATTTTTGTGGGGTATTAGGTATAATCCGAGTTAATTCGGGGAGAGTGACGGGCGGTGTGTGCACGCTTCAGAGCCAACTTCAGCAAAACACTCTGCTTTTTGCTTACTGCTAAATCCTCCTTCAGATGCTCGTTTCAGAGCGATCATTCGTATTCACTGTCTCAGTGAATGTAGCCCATCTCATCCCCTTCCATACGCTACACCTCGACCTGACGTTTGGGGTTGTACCGGTTATGCCCACTATTTGAATCCTTCACAGGGTAGGCTGGCGACGGTGGTATATAGGCGGAAAGAACAAGGAAGGGTGAGGTTTAACGGGGATTATCGGTTCTAGGACAGGCTCCTCTAGGGGGGTCTAAAGCACCGCCAAGTCCTTTGGGTTTTAAGCTGGTGCTCGTAGTTCCCAGGCGGACAGTCGATGTAAAATACTGTCAATGTTTAGGGCTAGGCATAGTGGGGTATCTAATCCCAGTTTGTACCCTAGCTTTCGTGGATTCAGATTGAATAAAGCCACTTTCGTAGTTGGGCTTCTTACCTTCGGAAGCGTATAACAGCTATGAGGGCGTTCGGCTTTAGTTTTTTAGAACATCTTAACCACTCTTTACGCCGATGTCTAACAACTTGAGTCTCTCGTCTAACCGCGGTGGCTGGCACGAGTTTTACCGACCCTGTAAGCATTAACTAAGTCAAGTTTTCACTTATTGCTTAATGTCTATCACTGCTGGATTCCCATGGGGGTGTGGCCTTAAGCAAGGTGTCGTGGGCTTCATTTAAGAGTGCCTGATACCAGCTCCTCACTCCCGAGTAGGGAGGAAAGGGCATTCTCACCGGGGCGCGGATACTTGCATGTGTAAATTTAGCTAGAGTTGTTAGTAAAGTTAGGACCAAACTTTTGTGCTCATGGAGCTTTCTAGGGCTCATCTTAACATCTTCAGTGTCATGCTTTCTTATAAGCTACATTTGC